TATATTTTGCGGTAACTGCGTTGAGTATTGTCCAACAAATTGTTTATCAATGACTGAAGAATATGAACTTTCTACTTACGACCGTCACGAATTGAATTATAATCAAATTCCTTTGGGTCGTTTACCAATGCCAGTAATTGACGATTATACAATTCGAACAATTTTGAATTCGCCTCAAAGAAAAAATGGATAAACATTAAAGAATACTTGAAAAGTACTAAGGTTCATTTTTGGTTTAAAAGAATGATGTCTTTCTTTTTGCTTCATCAATAACTCAAAATTCGGACTATAAAATGGTTGATGAGACTTTCGACTTTATTTTTATTGAAAATATATTTCTTTATTCGAAATAGAACGAAATTGTCCAATAACTGTACCTACATCAATTCACACTAATTAGATTCGAATTTAAGAACGTCTCAAAAAAAAATTCCTGGTCAAGCCAATAAGGTCATGAAAAGTATTTCGATTAATTTATCTCTTATTTTACATATAATGGATTTGCCTGGAACAATACATGATTTTCTTTTGGTTTTTCTGGGATCGGGTCTTATATTAGGAGGTCTGGGAGTCGTATTACTTACCAATCCAATTTTTTGTGCCTTTTCCTTGGGATTTGTTTTTGTTTGTATATCCTTATTCTATATTCTATCAAATTCCCATTTTGTAGCTGCTGCACAGCTCCTTATTTACGTGGGGGCCATAAATGTGTTAATAATATTTGGTGTGATGTTTATGAATGGTTCAGAATATTACAACGATTTTAAGCTGTGGACCATTGGCGATGGGATTACTTCGTTGGTTTGTACAAGTATTCTTCTTTCCTTAATTATTACTATTATGGATACGTCATGGTACGGGGTTATTTGGACTACAAGATTCAACCAGATTCTAGAGCAAGATTTGATAAGTAATAGTCAACAAATTGGAATTCATTTATCAACAGATTTTTTTCTTCCATTTGAACTCATTTCGATAATTCTTTTAGTTGCTTTGATAGGTGCAATTGCTGTGGCTCGTCAGTAATAAATATTTCTAATTAGAAAGAGCAATCCAAACAAAATATAAATTTTTTCTGTGTTCTAACATCCATTTCTCTTCCATTCTATTTGAATACTATTCATGTCTAAAAGAGAAATTCTTTAATTCGATCTATTCTATTACTAATGGATTATTTTGGTCCGTATTTGTTATATTCTAGTCAATCGAATCGGTTGAATTATTGTTCATATTGAAATTCATTTAAATTGATAAGGAGTTGGTCAATGATGCTCGAACATGTACTTGTTTTGAGTGCCTATTTATTTTCTATCGGTATTTATGGATTGATTACGAGTCGAAATATGGTTAAAGCCCTTATGTGTCTTGAACTTATACTGAATGCGGTTAATATGAATTTCGTAACGTTTTCTGATTTTTTTGATAATCGCCAATTAAAAGGGGATATTTTCTCCATTTTTGTTATAGCAATTGCCGCCGCTGAAGCAGCTATTGGATCAGCTATTGTTTCATCAATTTATCGTAACAGAAAATCCACTCGTATCAACCAATCCACTTTGTTGAATAAGTAGCATTAATTAAAAAAATGATAATATTCAAATTTGAATTAGCATGTATAATACGTTGTAACCATCATATTTGATAAAATCAAAGAAATAAAAGTATCTTGGCCCTCTTTTATGAATTGATCCACAACTCAATTGATTAAAAAAATTCTGGTTAAAGTAAATCATTGATTCATCTAGTGTTGAAATATATGATTCATTTACAAGTTTACTAGATTGAAAATTTATGACATTCAAAAATTGATAGATCTTATGTCGCATTCAGTCAAAATTTATGATACATGTATAGGGTGTACTCAATGTGTCCGAGCTTGCCCCACGGATGTATTAGAAATGATACCTTGGGACGGATGTAAAGCTAAGCAAATTGCTTCCGCTCCAAGAACAGAGGACTGTGTTGGTTGTAAGAGATGCGAATCCGCGTGTCCAACAGATTTCTTGAGCGTTCGGGTTTATTTATGGCATGAAACAACTCGAAGCATGGGTCTCGCTTATTAATACGTTACAGAAAACCGCACTTGAATAATTTTGAATACATTTCATTACTTTTTTTTACTGTCAAAAATCCGTACTCGACATAAAAGAATATTCTTTTATTTCGAGTACGGATTTTTTTGTCCAAGTGTATCTTGTCTTTACCACGAATTATTTTCCTTGGTTAACAATAATAGTAGTTTTGCCAATTTCTGCAGGTTCTTTCATTTTTTTTCTCCCCCATAGAGGAAATAAGGCGATTCGGTGGTATACTTTATCTATATGCATCTTAGAACTACTTCTAACGACCTATGCATTATGTTATCATTTCCAATTGAACGATCCATTAATTCAGCTGGCGGAAGATTATAAATGGATCCATTTTTTTGATTTTTACTGGAGATTGGGAATAGATGGACTTTCTTTAGGACCCGTTTTACTGACGGGATTTGTCACTACTTTAGCTACCTTAGCGGCTCGGCCCGTTACTCGAGATTCACGATTTTTTCATTTTCTGATGTTAGCAATGTACAGCGGTCAAATAGGATCATTTTCTTCACGAGATCTTTTACTTTTTTTCATCATGTGGGAGTTAGAATTAATTCCCGTTTATCTACTTCTATCCATGTGGGGGGGAAAGAAACGTCTGTATTCAGCTACAAAATTTATTTTGTACACTGCAGGAAGTTCCGTTTTTCTATTAATAGGAGTTTTGGGTATCGGTTTATATGCTTCCAATGAACCAACATTCAATTTTGAAACATTAACTAATCAATCGTATCCTATCGCACTAGAAATAATATTCTATATTGGATTTTTTATTGCTTTTGCCGTCAAATCACCGATTATACCCTTACATACATGGTTACCAGACACCCATGGAGAAGCACATTACAGTACTTGTATGCTTCTCGCCGGAATCTTATTAAAAATGGGAGCGTATGGATTGGTTCGAATCAATATGGAATTATTACCCCATGCTCATTCTATATTTTCTCCCTGGTTGATGGTAGTAGGTACAATGCAAATAATTTATGCAGCTTCAACATCCCCTGGTCAACGTAATTTAAAAAAAAGAATAGCCTATTCTTCTGTATCTCATATGGGTTTCATTATTATAGGAATTGGTTCTATAACAGATCCGGGGCTCAATGGAGCCATTTTACAAATAGTCTCTCATGGATTTATTGGCGCTGCACTTTTTTTCTTGGCAGGAACCAGTTATGATAGAATACGCCTTGTTTATCTCGACGAAATGGGCGGAACGGCTATCTTGATTCCAAAAATATTCACAATGTTCAGTATCTTATCGATGGCTTCGCTTGCATTACCGGGCATGAGTGGTTTTGTTGCAGAATTGGTAGTATTGTTTGGAATAATTACCAGCCAAAAATTTTTCTTAATCCCAAAAATAATAATTACTTTTGTAATGGCAATTGGAATAATATTAACTCCTATTTATCCATTATCCATGTTACGCCAAATGTTCTATGGATACAAGCTAATTAATGCCCCAAACTTTTCTTTTTTTGATTCTGGACCGCGAGAGTTATTTGTTTCGATCTCTATTCTTCTACCCGTAATAGGAATTGGTATTTATCCGGATTTTGTTCTCTCACTATCAAGTGAGAAGATCGAAGCTATTCTATCTAATTATTTTTATAGATAGTTTTTTCATGGATAAAAAAAGAAATTGAATTGTAACCAGACACGTTTGGCGTTTGTGAGAACCTTTTGAATCACTATACTACTTGATTCAAAAGGTTCTTTACGGCTTACACAAAATATTATTACTTATAATAATATATATATCTATACGCTATTCCATCTTTCTAATTGTCAGTCCCTTTCTTCAATTCAATTAAATGAACCATAACTATGTAAACCTATTCCTAATAGATTGACCCCAAAATAGCATATCCAAATTATAAGAAAGCCCATAGAAGCCACAATTGCAGAATTTATGCCTCCTAAATTTATATTTGTTTGAATATGTAAATAAATCGCGAATATGATCCAAGTAATAAATGCCCAAGTTTCCTTTGGGTCCCAATTCCAATATGACCCCCACGCCTCATTAGCCCATACTGCTCCTGAAAGAACGCCTATGGTTAAAAATAGAAACCCAAGACTAATAATACGATAACTCCAATGATCCAATTGTTGAATCAATTGATATCTGTAATAATTTCTAGAAGAAAAAAAAGAAGTGTTTAGTAAAATATTTTTTCTTTCATTCATATATTTAATTTCACCAAAAGAAAATGACTCATTTAATAAATTATTGCTTTTACCAAAAATTCTTATGACTTTTCGAAATGTAATGACTAGAAGAGCTACTGATAATAATGATCCACATAAGAGAGCGGCATAGCCTAATAGCATCATACTTACGTGCATCATTAACCACTGAGATTGGAGAGCAGGTACCAATATTATGGATTGAGGTATTTTGTTTAAAAGACCCGAAGTAGCAAAACCTTGGGTAAAAATAGCACTTGGTGCGGTTATTACGTTTAAAGGATTTTTATGCTTTTTATTAAAATAGGAAACCATATGAATAATAGAGAAACTCCATGAAAGAAAGATTAATGATTCATATAAATTACTTAATGGGAAATATCCTGAATAAATCCAACGAGTCGCTAATAATGCTGTTATACAGAAAAAGGTAACTATCAGGCCCTTCCCTGATGAATCATACAGTCCTACAATTTCATCGACCAATAAAGTAAAAAAAAAAATTGTAATTACAATTGAAGCGACCGAAAAAGATATATGAGTTAATATATGCTCTAAGGTTGAAAAAATCATAAGAATTTTTTTTTAGTGGGGTCCTCCGATTATATGGAATGGAAATCGGGAATTGAATTCATTATAGAACTTATTATATCTATTTTAGAAGATGCTATGCCGCTACTCGGACTCGAACCGAGATGCTCTAGCACTGCTTCCTAAGAGCAGCGTGTCTACCAATTTCACCATAGCGGCTTGTTCAAAAACATAATAACCGATTTATTATTCAATCGTCGAGATTGAAAGAGTAAATGAAATGTAATTTCGTAAAGATTTGATGAATAAAAACGCGTTTAAATAGGGATTTCGGGGTTGGAATCCAACATTAAGCGCCTTCTTAATAATTATATAAATAATCTAATTCTATTTTTTTAGTTATTTAAGAGTTTTGAAATTCAATTACTAATGGAAGTTTTGATAGTTTATGTTTTTTCTGAAACTAGAACTCTTCTAACTAAACAGTTGTGACTTCAATCCAGGAATAGAACTAAAAAAAAATGTTCTTTTAAAGAGTTTATGTAATTTGCATAGCTTTTTATGAATGATTTTTTATTAATTATATTATTAGGGGTTTTGTTTGTTAATTTGTCTTAGAATTTATAATTCTAATTAGGTATTGAGTTGTACATATTATATAAACTCAAGTTTTGATTTCTATCGTAATTCATACTAAAAAGTTTTCTAAATCGAAATAAGAATTATAAAAAAATATATCTTAATTTGTTTTATCACTTAAAAATAATACATTATTCATATATTTTAATATCCAAAAAATTTGAAAAGGTACTTTTCTCAATTAGATTGGTTCTATAATTATTCATAAAAATTACGATTTCGAAAGTTATAAGAGTTAGAAGATTTTAACTGAATCAATTAATTTCAACAACCTATTTATCTATTTATTTTTACTAAAGCTCTTCTATTAATAAAAATTTATTAAGTAGAAATCCAAATTGAGTATTTTTAATTTTAACAAGTGGGCGATGGGGAAAAAAGAATCCCCATCCCGAAAAAAAAACATATTCTAATTCTAAAAAAAAAAAATGAATCTTTTAGTTTCGAATTGAGTCAACAAAATCAATTGGTTCAAAACATTAGGGAATGGAAAAAATCCCTTTTATATTTATTTGTTTTGTTGTACAAAAAAACTTTTAGAATTCCCTGTAGAAAGGGATTTTGATAACGAAAAAGCTTTCAGCGCTACCCAGTATCCCTTGTTTTTCCAAAAATTTTTACGAATACGCTTTTTTGATATAGAAGTACGTTTTTTTGGAACTGCCATTCAAAAACGAAAAAGGTTATTCAGTGCTTTGGATGTGAAAGACATCTATTGTTCAAAATCAATTGTTCTTTCCTATTCCTTATCTGTCTATTTATTTACTTATTATATTTATTTTATTCTTTAGATTATATATACTATAAAAAAATAGAATAGATATGTAAAAATAAGATAAAATATTACTGGAACAAACAAATAGAAAAGAAAAGCAATATGATATGGGATTTTTTGGCTTTCGTTTCCATTAGAATATACGAAAAAAAAAAAATTAATTATAGGTACTTTTTATATCCCCATCCCCATCCCCATTCACATCTATAGACGAGACTAGGCCATATAATATAAGAACCCAACCCTTACCTAATTAAAAGAAAAACTTTTTTTTTTTAGGTCAAACTTGAAGAGAGACTAGATCTAAAGTTCAGAAATTGAGTTAATCAATATATTCTTTTGTAAAAAAAATTGTTAAATTTTTTCATATGTAAAGAAAAATGTCAGATATAATAGTCGTCTTACAAACATAAGTGCCTAATGGAAGAAAAAAAATCAGTTACACAATGAACTAGTTAATGATTCCGAATAAACAAAGTAAAAGAACTCGTCTTTTTTGGTAAAGTTTTTGTCCATCCTATGATGATGATTCATATCAAGTACTTTTTTTTAGTGTAAATCTATATTTCATTTTTTATGTATGTATAGAAATTTTTTTAATACGTAATAATCATTTTATTTTTATGTATCTTCATAAGAATCTTATTTAATAAATAAAAGTTTTTTTTCACTCGTAACTTAGTCATATCATTTAACCACTTATTTTTTTTTAGTATTTGAGAAAGATTCACACGAATTCCGAATAGAAAAGAAATTCCATTTTAGTTTCAAATCTCTTTCATTTTTTATTGGCCCCTTTGAAAAGAGATAAGAACCGGTGAAAAAAAAAAAAGAATTAAGAAAAAAAAAGGTTTTTTTATGCAACATACATATCAGTATTCATGGATCATACCTTTGATTCCACTTCCAGTTCCTATTTTACTAGGAGTGGGACTTCTACTTTTTCCGACAGCAACAAAAAATCTTCGCCGTCTGTGGGCGTTTCTTAGTATTTTTTTGTTAAGTATAGTTATGGTTTTTTCCGTCGATCTATCTATTCAACAAATAACGAGAAGTTCTGCCCATCAATATCTACGATCTTGGACTATAAATAATGAAGTTTCTTTCGAGTTCGGACACTTTGTTGATCCACTTACTTCTATTATGTCAATATTAATCACTACTGTTGGAATTTTTGTTCTTATTTATAGTGACAATTATATGTATCATGATCAAGGATATTTGAGATTCTTTGCTTATATGAGTTTTTTCAATACTTCCATGTTAGGATTAGTT